TTAAAAATAAGCTAAATTAAGCTTTTGGGTTCATACCCCAACTATAAAGGAAATCCCTTTTTTTTAAAAATAAAGTGCCTGATTAAAGGATTATTCTGATAGGATAAATTAAGTAAATTATTTTTACCTTTATTATATTTTATAGAATTAAACTATATCTAATAATATCAAAAATTATTGTGCATCTTACACTAAAATATAATTTAATGAATTTAAAATTCTTCTTATAAATTTATTTACTATTTTAAATTTTTTTTATAATTAATTCTAATAAAATATTTTTTTTATTTGTATTATTTTTTAGTACTTTAATTTCTATTTCTTCTAATTCATGATTTGGTTGTTGAATTGGCTTAGAAATTAATCTTCTTAGATTTATCCCTCTAATTTCTAATTCTTCTAATTTACTTTCAACTGAAGCTTCCCTAAAATATTTCTTAACTCAATCTATTGCATCAATTAATTTTTTATTTACAATTTTAATTAAATTAATTTTAATAAAAAATTTTGAAATAAATTATTTTATTTCTATTATAATAAACTCTTCAATATTAATAAAAATAGGATCGGTTCCTTTTCATTTTTGATTCCCCAATATTATTGAAGGATTATCTTGATTTAATAGTTTTATTTTAATAACTTGACAAAAAATTTCACCTATAATTCTTTTATCTTATTATTTTAATAAAAATTTTATTATTAATATTATTATTTTAAATATTATTATTGGAGCTATTGGAGGTTTAAATCAAACTTCTTTACGAAAAATTATAGCTTTTTCCTCTATTAATAATTTAGGATGAATACTAATATCAATCATAATTAGAGAAAATTTATGAATATTTTATTTAATATTATATTCTTTTTTAATTAGTATTATATGTTTTTTATTTAATATTTTAAATATATTTTTTATTAATCAATTATTTATTAATAATATAAATTTTTTTATTAAAATTAATTTATTAATCAATTTTTTATCTTTAGGAGGATTACCCCCTTTTATTGGATTTTTTCCAAAATGAATTATTATTAATTTTTTAATTAATAATAATTTATATTTAATAACTTTTATTTTTATTTTAATAAGATTAATTATATTATTTTTTTATATTCGAATTATTTACTCTTCTTTTATATTTAATTATTTAAAAATAAAATGATTTAAAATTTTTATTAAAAATAAATATTTTTCAATAATTAACTTTTTTTCATTTATTTCATTATCGGGAATAATTTTTAGAACTTTTTTTTTTTATTAAGGTTTTAAGTTAAATTAAACTAATAATCTTCAAAATTATTTATAAAGAAATTTCTTTAAGCCTTAATAGAAATTTCTATTCCTTGAAATTTGCAATTTCATATCATTTTTGAATATAAAACTTTAATAAAAGAGAAAATTCTCGTAAATAAATTTACAATTTATCGCTTAAATCTCAGCCATTTTATTTTATAAGCGAAAATGACTTTATTCAACAAATCATAAAGATATTGGTACTTTATATTTTATTTTTGGTATTTGAGCAGGAATAGTAGGAACATCCTTAAGATTATTAATTCGAGCAGAATTAGGTACCCCCGGATCTTTAATTGGTGATGATCAAATTTATAACACTATTGTAACAGCTCATGCATTTATTATAATTTTTTTTATAGTAATACCTATTATAATTGGAGGATTTGGTAATTGATTTGTACCCCTTATATTAGGAGCTCCCGATATAGCTTTTCCTCGAATAAATAATATAAGTTTTTGACTTCTTCCCCCATCATTAACTTTATTAATTTCTAGAAGAATTGTAGAAAATGGAGCAGGTACTGGATGAACAGTTTATCCCCCCCTTTCATCTAATATTGCTCATGGAGGTAGATCTGTAGATTTAGCTATTTTTTCTTTACATTTAGCTGGAATTTCCTCAATTTTAGGAGCAATTAATTTCATTACTACAATTATTAATATACGATTAAATAACTTATCTTTTGATCAAATACCTTTATTTATTTGAGCGGTAGGTATTACAGCTTTTCTTTTATTATTATCTCTACCTGTATTAGCTGGAGCTATTACTATACTTTTAACTGATCGTAATTTAAATACCTCTTTCTTTGATCCTGCAGGAGGAGGAGATCCTATTTTATATCAACATTTATTTTGATTTTTTGGTCATCCTGAAGTTTATATTCTAATTTTACCTGGATTTGGAATAATTTCCCATATTATTTCTCAAGAAAGAGGAAAAAAAGAAACATTTGGTTGTTTAGGAATAATTTATGCTATATTAGCAATTGGATTATTAGGATTTATTGTATGAGCTCACCATATATTTACTGTAGGAATAGATATTGATACACGAGCTTATTTCACATCAGCAACTATAATTATTGCAGTTCCAACAGGAATTAAAATTTTTAGTTGATTAGCTACATTTCATGGAACACAAATTAATTATTCACCATCAATTTTATGAAGATTAGGATTTGTATTTTTATTTACTGTAGGAGGTTTAACAGGTGTTATTCTTTCTAATTCTTCTATTGATATTACCCTTCATGATACTTATTATGTAGTGGCTCATTTTCACTATGTTTTATCTATAGGAGCTGTATTTGCTATTTTAGCAGGTTTTATTCATTGATATCCTTTATTTACAGGTCTTTCTTTAAATCCTTTTATATTAAAAATTCAATTTTTTACAATATTTATTGGAGTGAATTTAACTTTTTTTCCTCAACATTTTTTAGGTTTAGCTGGAATACCTCGTCGTTATTCTGATTATCCTGATTCTTACATTTCATGAAATGTTATTTCTTCTTTAGGTTCTTACATTTCTTTATTAGCTGTAATATTCATATTAATTATTATTTGAGAATCAATAATTAATCATCGTATTGCTTTATTTACATTAAATTTATCTTCTTCTATTGAATGATATCAAAATATACCACCAGCTGAACATTCTTACAATGAACTTCCAATTTTAAGTAACTTCTAATATGGCAGATATTATGTAATGGATTTAAACCCCATTTATAAAGGAATATCCTTTTTTTAGAAATGGCAACATGATCTAATTTTAATTTACAAAATGGAGCATCCCCTTTAATAGAACAAATTATTTTTTTTCATGATCATACTTTAATTATTTTGATCATAATTACAATTTTAGTTGGTTATTTAATATCAAGATTATTATTTAATAAATATATTAATCGATATTTATTAGAAGGTCAAATAATTGAATTAATTTGAACCATCTTACCAGCAATTACTTTAATTTTTATTGCTTTACCTTCTTTACGTTTACTATATTTATTAGATGAACTAAATAACCCTCTTATCACCTTAAAATCTATTGGACATCAATGATATTGAAGTTATGAATATTCAGATTTTAATAATATTGAATTCGATTCTTATATAATTCCCCAAAATGAAATAACTCCTACTAATTTTCGTTTATTAGATGTTGATAATCGAATTATTCTTCCAATAAATAATCAAATTCGAATTCTAGTTACTGCTACTGATGTTATTCATTCATGAACTATTCCTTCTTTAGGAGTTAAAGTTGATGCTAATCCAGGTCGTTTAAATCAAACTAATTTTTATATTAATCGACCAGGAATTTTTTATGGTCAATGTTCAGAAATTTGTGGGGCTAATCACAGTTTTATACCTATTGTAATTGAAAGAATTTCAATTAAAAATTTTATTAATTGAATTAATAACTATTATTCATTAGATGACTGAAAGCAAGTACTGGTCTCTTAAACCATTTTATAGTAAATTAGCAATTACTTCTAATGATTCAATTATAAAGAATTAGTTAAATCAATAACATAAATATGTCAAATTTAAATTATTACTTATATGTAATATTCTTTTATTCCTCAAATAATACCTATTAATTGATTATTTTCTTTTGTTTTTTTCGTTTGTATTTATTTGATTTTTAATATTATAAATTATTATATTTTTAATATAAAAATTTCTAAAAATAATAAAAATATTAATATTAAATTAAAAAATTTAACTTGAAAATGATAAGAAACTTATTTTCAATTTTTGATCCTTCTACTAATTTATTTAATATTCCTTTTAATTGAATTAGAACTATTTTAGGTGTAATATTTATTCCATACTCATTTTGATTAATTCCTAATCGTCATTTTTTTCTTTGAAATCTTATTCTTTCTAAACTTCATAATGAATTTAAAACTTTATTAAAAAATAATTATTTTCAAGGATCAACATTTATTTTTATTTCCATATTTTCTTTTATTTTATTTAATAATTTTTTAGGATTATTTCCTTATATTTTTACTAGAACTAGTCATTTAACTTTATCTTTATCTATTTCTTTACCATTGTGATTAAGTTTTATATTATATGGATGAATTAATAATTCTCAACATATATTTATTCATATAATTCCTCAAGGAACACCAGGTATTTTAATACCATTTATAGTTTTAATTGAAACTATTAGTAATATTATTCGACCTGGAACTTTAGCAGTTCGTTTAACAGCAAATATAATTGCAGGTCATTTATTAATAACTTTATTAAGAAATAATGGACCTAATTTACCTTCTTATTTAATTATTTTACTTGTTATAATTCAAATTCTTTTATTAATTTTAGAATCAGCAGTTGCGGTTATTCAATCTTATGTTATTGCAATTCTAAGAACTTTATATTCTAGTGAAGTTAATTAATTATTAATAAATGAAAACAAATTTTAATCATCCATTTCATTTAGTAGATTATAGTCCTTGACCACTAACAGGGGCTATTGGTGTTATAGTGTTAGTTACAGGAATAGTAAAATGATTCCATAATTTTAATATAAATTTATTAATTTTAGGTTATTTTATTGTTATTTTAACTATATATCAATGATGACGAGATGTTTGTCGAGAAGGTACTTTACAAGGTAAACATACTATTTTAGTTACAAAAGGATTACGATGAGGAATAATTTTATTTATTGTCTCAGAAATTTTTTTTTTCGTTTCATTTTTTTGAGCTTTTTTTCACAGAAGATTAGCACCTAATATTGAAATTGGAGCTATTTGACCTCCTACAAGAATTACTCCTTTTAATCCTTTTCAAATTCCTTTATTAAATACAATTATTTTAATTAGTTCAGGAGTTTCAATCACATGAGCTCATCATGCTATTATAGAAAATAATAATTCTCAAATAACTCAAGGATTATTTATTACAATTATTTTAGGAATTTATTTTACAATTCTTCAAGCTTATGAATATTTTGAAGCTCCTTTTACTATTGCTGATAGAATTTATGGATCTGTATTTTTTATAGCAACAGGATTTCATGGTCTTCATGTTATTATTGGAACATTATTTCTATTAATTTGTTTAATTCGTCATTTAAATAATCACTTTTCTCAAGCCCATCATTTTGGATTTGAAGCAGCAGCTTGATATTGACATTTTGTAGATGTAGTTTGATTATTCCTTTATATTTCAATCTACTGATGAGGAAATTAATTATTTATATAATATATTTAGTATATTTGACTTCCAATCAAAAAGTTTAATAATTTTAATATAAATAATCATCTTAATAATAAATATTTTTTTTTTAATTATATTAATTTCTAATGTAATAATATTATTATCTATTATCTTATCAAAAAAAACTTATTCAGACCGTGAAAAATCTTCTCCATTTGAGTGTGGATTTGATCCTAAATCTTCTGCTCGAATACCTTTTTCTTTACATTTTTTTTTAATTACAGTAATTTTTTTAATTTTCGATGTAGAAATTGCTTTAATTTTTCCTATTATTCCCTTATTTAAATTAGTAAATTTCATTTTATGAACTAAAATTAGTTTTTTTTTTATTTGTATTTTATTAATTGGAGTATATCATGAATGAAATCAAAATATATTAAATTGAACAAATTAAGGATTATAGTTTAAATAAAACATTTGATTTGCATTCAAATAATATTGAAATTTCAATTTATCTTAAATAAGAAGCAATTTTGCATTTAATTTCGACTTAAAAGATAGAGTTAATTACTCCTTATTTATTAATTGAAACCAAAATAGAGGTATATCACTGTTAATGATAATATTGAATTATATATTCCAATTAAATAAGAAATATAAAGTTTAAAATTAAGCTGCTAACTTAATTTTTAGTGGTTAAATTCCATTAATATTTCTATTTATATAGTTTAAATTAAAACTTTACATTTTCATTGTAAAAATAAAAAAATTTTTTTATAAATATTGTAAAAATAAAAAAATTTTTTTATAAATATTTAAAGATAAACCTATCTCCTTAATATCTTCAATATTATACTCTATTATATAAGCTATTTAAATTTAATTTATAATTAATATAATTATGAATAATATAAATATTATTCATATAACAAATCTATATAAATAAATCTTAAAATTATTTAATTGAAATATATTATAAAATATAGAATATTTTTTAATAATTATTATTATACCATAACCTCTATATAATTCTCTTCAACCTAAATCAATATTTTTTAATAAATTTTGACCAAAATTTAAAAAATAATAACTTACTCCATAAGTAGATAAATTAGGTATAAATCATATTATTCTTAAAAAACTTCTTATATTATAAGTTATAATAAACTTATTTATAGAATAAATTTTTATTTTTCTAATTAAATAACCTAAAATTCCACCTATAATTCTAACATAAATTACTATTATTTTTATATTAAAAGGTAAATAAATTATATAAGGATAAGAAAAAATTATTCATCTTAAAAATCTCCCTCTAATTACTCTTATAAATAATAAAATAAATATTCTTTTTAATATTGTATAATCTTCATCATATAAATTATAAATTCTAATTAAATTATAATCATTAATTATTAAATATATAATTAAACGAAAACTATAAAATATAGTTAAACCAGTTGATAAGTAATATAATAAAAAAATCATAAAATTTAAATTTCTAAATCTTACCATTTCTAAAATTAAATCCTTTGAATAAAATCCAGCTAAAAAAGGAATTCCACATAAAGCTATATTAGAAATATTTATACATAAAGAAGTTAAAGGAATATAAAATCTTATACCCCCTATAAATCGAATATCCTGTATATCATTTATTATATGAATAATTACCCCAGCACATATAAATAATAAAGCCTTAAACATAGCATGAGTTAATAAATGAAAAAAAGCTAAATCTGGTAATCCTATTCTTAAAATTCTTATTATTAAACCTAATTGTCTTAAAGTTGATAAGGCAATAATTTTTTTCAAATCAAATTCATAATTAGCTGCAATTCCAGCTATAAATATTGTTAATCCTGATAATAATAATAATAATTTTAAAAAAAATGTATTTAATAATAATATATTAAATCGAATTAATAAATATACACCAGCAGTTACTAAAGTAGAAGAATGTACTAAAGCTGAAACTGGAGTAGGAGCTGCTATAGCAGCAGGTAATCAAGAACTAAATGGAATTTGAGCTCTTTTTGTTATTGCTGCTATAATAATTATTCTTCTAATTATAATTATTTCTCAATCATTATTTATAAATTCTAAATAAAAAATATAATTTCATCTTCCATAATTTATTATTCATGAAATAACTATTAAAATAAATACATCACCAATTCGATTAGATAAAGCTGTTAATATTCCAGCATTGTAAGATTTTAAATTTTGATAATAAATTACTAAACAATAGGAAACTAACCCTAATCCATCTCATCCTAATAAAATTCTAATAATATTAGGACTAATAATTAATAATATTATAGAAAATACAAATAATAAAACTAAAATAATAAATCGATTTAAATTTAATTCAGAACTTATATAACTTTTTCTGTAAAAAATAACTACTGAAGAAATTAAAAAAACAAATATTATAAATAATAAAGATATTCAATCTAATAAAATTGATATAACAATTCTCATTGAATTAAAAGAAATAACTTCTCATTCTAAAAAAATAACCAAATTATTTATAATAAAATAAATTATAAAAATAAAATTTAATATTCTTATAAAAAATAGAAAAAAAAATGAAATAAAACAAATTGAATATTTTATATTATTAATAATTTAAAATGAATTAAATCATATTTTTGACACCACAAATCAATATTTTTATTAAATTATTTAAATAAAATCAAATTATTCTATAATCAATTTTTATAATTATAATATTTAAAGGAAGTCAATGCAATATTAATATTAAATACTCTCGAGAAACTCCTGTATAATATCTATAAATACCAGAATAATATTTTCCATGTAATATTAATATTAAATACTCTCGAGAAACTCCTGTATAATATCTATAAATACCAGAATAATATTTTCCATGTTGAATAAAAGAATATAAATACAATCTATAGCCAGCTCTAAAAAAAGAAATTAATATTAATATAATTATAGAAATTCAAGATCATCTTATTAATCTATTAATTAAACTAATTTCCCCTATTAAATTTAAACTTGGAGGAGCTGCTATATTTGAAGATATTAATAAAAATCATCATAATCTTATTGAAGGTATAAAATTTATTATTCCTTTATTAATATATAAACTTCGACTATGTAATCGTTCATAACTAATATTAGCTAAACAAAATATTCCAGAAGAACATAGACCATGACCAATTATAAGAATATAAGAACCAATAAATCCTCAATAATTTATAACTATAATTCCTCTAATAACAATTCTTATATGAGCAACAGATGAATATGCAATTAAAGATTTAATATCAACTTGACAAAAACATTTTAATCTAATATAAAATCCTCCTACTAATCTAATAACAATTCAAATATAATTTATTTTTAAGTTAATTTGTTGTAAAAATACTATTAAACGAATTAAACCATAACCTCCTAATTTTAATATAATACCAGCCAAAATTATAGATCCAGAAACAGGAGCTTCTACATGAGCTTTAGGTAATCATAAATGAACAAAATATATAGGTATTTTAACTAAAAAAGCTATAATCATAGAAAAATATAATATATATAAATTTAAATTAAAAAATTTTAAAAAATATATTAATATACTTTGTATTTCATTATATATATAAAAAATACCAATTAATAAAGGTAATGAAACAAATAAAGTATAAAATAATAAATATATTCCAGCTTGAATTCGTTCTGGTTGATACCCTCAACCAATAATTAATAATAAAGTAGGAATTAATCTCCCCTCAAAAAATAAATAAAACATAAATATATTTATCACTCTAAAAGTTAAATATAATATAATTAATAAAAAAACAACATTAAATAAAAAAAAATTTACATAAAAATTAGTTTTATATAAATTTTCTCTAGCCATAATTATTAAAATAGAAATTCAAATTCTTAATATAATAAGTCCATATGATAAAATATCACATCTTAATATATATCTTAAATTACAATATAAATTTAATCTTAATCTTAAATTTATAAATAAAAATATCATAAAAAATAATATTATTTGAACCATTCAAAATATATTATTCATAAAACATAAAGGAATTATAAAAATTATCATAAAAAGAAATTTTATCATTTTTTTTTATAATAAATTAAATCTCTGAAAATAATCATTTCCATGAGTTCGAATTATTGAAACTAAAATAGATAAACCTAAAGCACCTTCACAAACTGAAAACACTAAAAATACTATTAATATATATATATCATAATTAATTATTCTTAAATAAATTAAAAAAAAGAAAAAAATTCTTAAAACAATAAATTCTAATCTTAATAAAACAATTAATAAATGTTTATGCTTAGAAATAAAAATTAAATTTCCCACAACAAATATAATTACTACAACAATTCATATATTTATAATTATCATTAGTTTTTATAGTTTAAAAAAAAATATTGGTCTTGTAAATCAAAGTTAAGTAATATACTTTAAAAACTTCAAAGAAAAAGAATTTCTTTATCAATAATCTCCAAAATTATTATTTTATTTAAACTATTCTTTGTTTTGATATAATAAAAATAATCTTTTCTTTAATATTAATTATATTTTCAATTATTATATTATTTATAAATAATCCACTTTCTATAGGATTAATAATTTTAATTCAAACATTATTAACATGTTTATTATCTGGAATAATAATTAAAACTTATTGATTTTCTTATATTCTATTTTTAACATTTTTAGGGGGTTTATTAGTACTTTTTATTTATGTATCAAGTATTGCTTCTAATGAATTATTTAATTTATCATTTAATTTTAAATTAATTATTTTTTTAACAATTATTATTTCTTTATTAATATTATTTATATATTATAATAATATAATATGAATAAATCTTTCATTTAATTCAGAAATAGATAATTTTATTAATTTAAAATTATTTTTTAATAATGAAAATAAAATTAATCTAAGAAAATTATATAATAATCAAACTTATTTAATAATAATAATAATAATTATTTATTTATTTATTACTTTAATTGCAATTGTAAAAATTACAAATATTTTTTATGGTCCTTTACGATCTTCATCATTTTAATATTAATTTAATTAAACTAATGATAAATAATAAATTTATTAATATTCGAAAAACACATCCAATTTTAAAAATTATTAATGGATCTTTTATTGATATACCTTTACCTTCAAATATTTCATCTTGATGAAATTTTGGATCTTTATTAGGTTTATGTTTAATTATTCAAATTTTAACAGGTCTATTTTTAACAATATATTATACAGCAAATATTGAACTTGCTTTTTATAGAGTAAATTATATTTGTCGAAATGTAAATTATGGCTGATTAATTCGAACTCTTCATGCTAATGGAGCTTCTTTTTTTTTTATTTGTATTTATCTTCATATTGGACGAGGAATTTATTATGAATCTTTTAATTTAAAATATACTTGAATAGTGGGGGTAATTATTTTATTCTTATTAATAGGAACAGCTTTTATAGGATATGTTCTACCTTGGGGTCAAATATCTTTTTGAGGAGCTACTGTTATTACTAATTTATTATCAGCAATTCCATACTTAGGAGGAATATTAGTAAATTGAATTTGAGGAGGATTTGCAGTAGATAATGCAACTTTAACACGATTTTATACATTCCATTTTTTACTTCCTTTTATTATTGCAATAATAACAATAATTCATTTATTATTTTTACATCAAACAGGATCTAATAATCCATTAGGATTAAATAGAAACTTAGATAAAATTCCTTTTCATCCATTTTATACTTTTAAAGACTTAATTGGATTTATTATTTTATTATTTTTTTTAACTATTTTAACTTTAACTAATCCATATTTATTAGGGGATCCTGATAATTTTGTGCCAGCTAATCCTTTAGTTACACCTGTACATATTCAACCAGAATGATATTTTTTATTTGCTTACGCTATTCTACGGTCTATTCCTAATAAATTAGGAGGAGTAATTGCTTTAGTAATATCTATTCTTATTTTAATTATTTTACCTTTTACTTTTAATAAAAAAATTCAAGGAATTCAATTTTATCCTATTAATCAAATTTTATTTTGATCTATAGTTACAATTGTTATTTTATTAACTTGAATTGGAGCACGTCCTGTTGAAGATCCTTATATTATTACTGGACAACTTTTAACTATTATATACTTTTCATATTTTATTTTAAACCCTATTGTAAATAAGTATTGAGATAATATTATTTTTAATTAATTAATTAATGAGCTTGTATAAGCATTTGTTTTGAAAACTTAAGAAAGAATAAATTATTCTATTAATTTATACTAAAAATAAATTAATTTATAATAAAAAAATTTTAAATCCTATAAAAAATAATAAAAAATTTAAAGAAATAGGTAAATATCTTTTTCATGCTAAATATATTAACTTATCATAACGATATCGAGGAAATGTTCCACGAACCCAAATAAATAAAAAAGAAATAAAAGTTAATTTTAAATAAAAAAAAATATCTAAATTAAAACCCCCTATATAAATTAATACAAATAATAATCTTATAAATAAAATTCTTGAATATTCTGCTAAAAAAATTAAAGCAAACCCTCCTCTTCTATATTCTACATTAAACCCAGAAACTAATTCTCTTTCCCCCTCAGCAAAATCAAAAGGTGTTCGATTAGTTTCAGCTAATCTTGATCTTATTCAACATAAACTTAAAGGAAATATCAAAAATAAAAATCAAATAATATTTTGATATTCAAAAAAATTAATTAAATTAAAATCTATAATTATGATAATTCTAGATATTAAAATTAAAGATAAACTTACTTCATAAGAAATAGTTTGAGCAACAGCACGTAATCCCCCTAATAAAGCATAATTTGAATTAGAAGATCAACCAGCTACTATCACAGTATAAACTCCTAATCTAGTACAACATAAAAAATATAAAATACCTAAATTAAATCTAATTATATTAAAATAATAAGGAATTAATATTCAAATTATTAAAGATAAAATAAATCTAATTACAGGAGAAAAATAATAAGATAAATAATTAGAAAAATTAGGATAAGTTTGTTCTTTAGTAAATAATTTAATAGCATCTGAAAAAGGCTGTAAAATTCCTATAAATCCAACTTTATTAGGTCCTTTTCGAATTTGAATATAACCTAAAACCTTACGTTCTAATAATGTTAAAAAAGCAACCCCAATTAATACTCCAATAATTAAAATTAATAATCCTACAATAATTATATAAATATCATTCATAAACATATACTATCTATATAATTTAAATTATATATTTATGAATTCTAAAATCATTACATTTTTCTGCCAAAATAGTTTATATCTTAAATTATTATTTTATTTAAATTTTAATAATATTCAAAATATTAAATTTAATTTTAATATTCAATCCTTTCGTACTAAAATATTTAAAATTTTAAAAGATAGAAACCAACCTGGCTCACACCGGTCTGAACTCAGATCATGTAAGATTTTAATGATCGAACAGATCAAAAACTTTAAACTTCTGCATCTAAATTTTATCTTAATCCAACATCGAGGTCGCAAACTCTTTTTTTTATTTGAACTAAAAAAAAAAATTACGCTGTTATCCCTAAGGTAATTTTTTCTTATAATCAATAAAATTGGATCATTTATTCAATTATATTTGGTTTTTTAAAAAAAAAGTTATTTTAATTTTTCTGTCACCCCAACAAAATAATTAATTTAATTTTAATCGATTTATTTATAAATAATTTTAATTAAATTAATTATAAAACTCTATAGGGTCTTCTCGTCTTTTTAATTTATTTTATCTTTTTAAATAAAAAATTAAATTCTATAATTTAATTAAGAGACAGTTTATATTTCATCCAATCTTTCATACAAGTCATCAATTAAATGACTAATGATTATGCTACCTTTGTACAGTCAAAATACTGCAGCCCTTTAATTATAAAATCAGTGGGCAGATTAGACTTTATATTATTTTCAAAAAGACATGTTTTTGATAAACAAGTGAATATATATATTTGCCGAATTCCTTTTAATTAATTTTCAAATTATTTTTTTTTATAAATAATTGTTTTATACTAATTTTATCATTATATTAATTATTTTATAATTTTTAATTTTTTTTTATAAATAAATAAATTTTTTTTAAATTTTATTTTAAATGAAATTATTTTTAATAAATTAAATTTTATTAACAATATAAATTATATAATTTTCAATAACAATTATTTAAATAATTATATTATTTTATTTTAAAGCTTATCCCTTAAAATATAAAATTTATTTTAGAAATATTTAATTAATTAAATATTTCTAAAATAAATTTAAAATTAAATTTTTTTCTAAAAAAACTAGATATATTTAAAAACGATTAACATTTCATTTCCAATTAATTATTTAAAATATTTATGCAACAATAACTTTTTTAATTAATTATCTCTTTTAAATTCGAGAATTATTTATATAAAAATTTTTTTTAATAAACTCTGATACACAAGATACATCAAATTAAAATTACTTATAATTAATTTCATTTTTTATTATTTCAAAATTCTTTTACAATACTAATTTCATTTTTTATTATTTCAAAATTCTTTTACAATACTAATTCACTATAAATTAATTAATTTTTTCTTTTAAAATACTTTAACCCCCATTAAGTATTATTTAAAAATTTTTTTATTAATTTTAATTTATTAATTTTTCCCCCTCAAATTAATTATATTATAATATCTTTTCAATGTAAATGAAATACTTAAATCAAGCTCTAATTTGATCTTTCTAGAAACACTTTCCAGTACCTCTACTTTGTTACGACTTATTTCAACTTATTAATATATGAAAGCGACGGGCAATATGTACATATTTTAATTTATAATCATTTTATTAAACTAAATAAAATTACACTTAAATCCACTTTCAATTAATTTTTACAAATTAATATTCATTTAAATAAATTTATTGTAATCCATTATATTCTTAATTATAATCTGCATCTTGATCTGATTTAATTTATTATAAAAATTTTTAAATATTATTTTTATTAAAAAATATTTTTTTAACAACGATATACAAAATTATAAATTAAGTAAATTTATTCGTGGATTATCAATTATTAAACAGATTCCTCTAAATGAACTAAAATACCGCCAAATTATTTAAGTTTCAATAAATAATTATTTACTATTTTAGTAATTTAATTTTAAATTTTAATAATAGGGTATCTAATCCTAGTTTTTTATAAAATTTATTAAGTCATAATTAATACTATAATATTTTATTAAATTAAAATTTCACCTAATAATTTAAAATTTTTATTATTTATCAATTTATTTATTAATCACTAATAAAATTTAATTTAATCTTTGTGTAACCGCAACTGCTGGCACAAAATTTGTTATTAATTTTAATATTACTAAATCTTAATTTCTTAAATTATTTAATATTAATTACTACAAAAATAAATAATTTATTATTAAAATAAATTAAATATAACACTAAAATTTATATGTAAAATAAATTATCAATAAAATTTTTAAACCATAAAAAATTTATTTATATGTATATTTTTATAAATAGAATTTTTTTTTTTTTTTTTTTATATTAAAATATTTAATATAAATTATTAAATATTAAATAATTTCTCTTTTTTTCTTTTTCATAATATTAATATTAAAAACTTAATTGGAAATTCAACAATTAATATTCTTAAAAATTACAATAAATTAATATAATTAATCTTAATTTTTTTAGTAAATTAATGTATTAATATACATATTAATATATTAAATATTTAATATATATATATATATATATAAATTATATTTAATTAATTAATAATTTAATTAATTAATTAAGCCATCTTTAATATTTTTTCTTTAAATAATAAAAAAAA